TATTGGTCTGAGCAAGATACGACTTATTTAAACTTTCTATTTAAAAGAAACGATTTAGAAAGGAAATCCTCCTGTGAGATTCTGTGTATTCTAGAGTTACTTACCATGTCAATTGTCACTTCTTGGTCATTGAGATTCACATCAATTCGAATTAATATTTAGGTATAGATATTACCGCTTTTTTTCTCCTTTTCAAAAACAAAATTGAAAATGATTGAAGTTTTTCTATTTGGAATCGTGTTAGGTCTAATTCCTATTACTTTGGCTGGATTATTCGTAACTGCATATTTACAATACAGGCGTGGTGATCAGTTGGACCTTTGATTAATTCAAATTTGATTGGCCTCCTCCTTTCTTTAATCCACAGGAGGTCAAATTCGAATTGTTGTCCAAGCGACTGAATTCATTTCATTTTAATTGGATCTATGAAGAAAAAATCACGCTCTGTAGGATTTGAACCTACGACATCGGGTTTTGGAGACCCGCGTTCTACCGAACTGAACTAAGAGCGCTTTCTTATCAGGATAGAAAAGAATGTAAAGAAAAGATTCTTTCTTTTAAAACAAATCCATTTTCCTTTTATTTATATGCATATATGCTATAGTTTCATAAAAATGAACGATTCCGTGCAACGCAATTTGAACCGATCTCGGTTGATTCCTCCTTACTGCTCAAAGGGGCAGTAATAGGTAGGGATGACAGGATTTGAACCTGTGACATTTTGTACCCAAAACAAACGCGCTACCAAGCTGCGCCACATCCCTTCAATTGTTCTACAGTGTAATTGTAGAGAATTCCTGTCTTGTTTTCCACATCCCTATTTCCTGCATTGAGAAACAAAGTTTTCTGACCATTTCGTCTTTTTTTGGCCTCATTTAACCTATTTTAACATATTTAACATATAATAATAAGAAGGGGAAATCTTATGGATCGTTGTACATTTCAATTGGAATTAGGGATTCCGTGTACAACTCTAAGTAGCCCTTAACTATATTACATATGCATCTGATCATATATGCTTTATGTATTAAAATCAAAAAAAGGAGGTTTTTCAATGCGAGATCTAAAAACATATCTCTCCGTGGCCCCAGTACTAAGTACGCTATGGTTCGGGGCTTTAGCAGGTCTATTGATAGAGATTAATCGTTTTTTCCCCGATGCGTTGACATTCCCCTTTTTTTCATTATAGCTATTGACACCGGAAGGAATGAAGAAGATTAGAAATACAATCAAATATCTGTGACTAATCCCCCCTTATTTTCTCTTTTTTCCCTTTTTTCTAATTTAGAATAAGGGACGAAAGAGAAAGAATAAAAGTGGATTCAACCTCTGCGAGACTCAGTCTCAAATTCGAATTAAACGTGGGGGTAGAGTAGGAAAGTCGCGGTCTAGGGCAAGAATACAAGATCTTTAACTGCCCTTCGGAGTTAAATAGATTTTCGAACGAACTCATTATCATTGTCTTACTTAATTATTTATTATGTATGACTTTGGGCTTTGCTTTGATTTAATTGATTTTTATCTTTTTCTTTTAGAGTTGGATTTCAAGTTAATAACTTCTATTTTTTCCTTCCTTTCTTTTTCTTCATTTCGAATTCAAATAGAAGAGTTGAGTAAATCAAAAATCCAAAGGAGGTTCATGGCCAAGAAGAAAGATGCGCGGGTAGCGGTCATTTTGGAATGTACCAGTTGTATACAAAACGGTGTTAAGAAGGTATCAACGGGTATTTCCAGATATATTACTCAAAAGAACCGGCACAATACGCCCAATCGATTAGAATTGAGAAAATTCTGTCCCTATTGTTACAAACATATGATTCATGGGGAAATAAAGAAATAGATTGAACCAAGGATGTCTTATCCTTGAAAGGGGAAAAATGACATTATATAGAACACATTGAAATATATCTAGAAGATATTGCATTTAAATAAATCCTATTTGGAGTTCAAATGACAATTAAGGAATAGCATTTTCGGGATAAGAAATAAACTAAACAAACAAACCATGGATAAATCCAAGCGACCCTTTCTTAAATCCAAGCGATCTTTTCGTAGGCGTTTGCCCCCGATTCAATCGGGGGATCGAATTGATTATAGAAACATGAGTTTAATTAGTCGATTTATTAGTGAACAGGGAAAAATATTATCTAGACGAGTGAATAGATTGACCTTGAAACAACAACGATTAATTACTATTGCTATAAAACAAGCTCGTATTTTATCTTTGTTACCTTTTCTCAATAATGAGAAACAATTTGAAAGAATTGAGTCGACTACTAGAACTACCGGTCTTAGAACCAGAAATAAATAGGCTTGTTTTTTGTTCACTTCAATCAGAATTCCAATCCGAACTCAAACATGAATTCGTGTTTTTTTGACAAATCTGAGAATCCAGATTTATGTGTCGTAAAAAAAAAAACGAATCGGAAAAAAAGATTTTTTTATTGAACGTGTTCATTCATTTTGACTACTTTAAGCGCATTTCTCAGAGTTTAAGCGCATTTCTCAGAGTAATTTTGATTCCAACTCCACCCTCCCGGAGTTCATTCTCCGGGGAACCCCATTTAAATTATTTCGGTGTATTCTTTCCAATCCACTTTTTCTCTGATTTCGTTGGAAATCATATAAAGACAATTCCTATTTGATATAGATATTTGTGCCAGTATTTTACGATTAAGAAGCAACTGCCTCTTATATAAATCATGTATTAATTTACTATAACTATAGGATACTCCCTTTTCTCGAATTACTGCGTTTATCCGGGTGATCCACAAACGACGAAAATTTCTCTTTTGCTTATCCCTATCCCGACGAGCTGAAACCAAAGCTCTTATTTTCTGTTGAGTAATCGTTCGAGTAAGTCTTGAATGAGACCCTCGAAAACTTGATGCAAATAAACGCATTTTTGTTCTACGTTTTCGGGCTATATATCCGCGTTTAACTCTAGTCATTGAATAAATAAAATTTTGACAAATAACTAAATTGATTTTTTTCTTTCAGTTATTATTTTTCCCGTCTTGGCCTATTAATAACTAATAACCAAACGGATTTTTCCAATGTATAAAATAAAAATTCCAATGGCTTTGGCTACTATAACCTTCCCGACCACGATTTTTTGGTATTTTACTGCGAAATATGAAAGAAATAGGAAAATTTCTTTTGCTAGGTGTCAAAAATCTAGTCAAAAAAAAAGAAATAGAAATTAAATCAATAAATAAATAGTGGGTTTCCTCGTTTCTATGGTTACTTCTTAAACGGCGAGGTCTTCTCTATACACCGGAGCCTTTGGCTTCATTTAATATTTCATCAATGTTATTGGTAACTTGTATAGTTCACACCACACTCTTTGGCTCTACCCATGAATTATCCAGTAATAGGTCTTTCACAAAGAGACCCACCTATACAGTAACGGTATTTAATTATGAAAGTTTGCTGGGTAGCTGACCCTCGTACTCCGTTCTTGACCGGGCGATAACTTCATTTTTCTGTTTTTTTTTTGAATTTCAATAAGATTTTTCCGCTTAATGGATAACCATTTGCTACCAATGGAGAATTGTTTCTCATCTTAAATTCAGGTGATTGGATTTGCACCAATGGAAACCATAAACTTTCTACACAATAGAAGGATAGATTTGCTTATTTTTAGATAGTGAATGGAGTCCCTTCTTCCATTCTATCCTATTCACTGGTACTGATCATTCATACTGGAAGCGGTTTTCTTGGCTTTTTTGTGTCAGCTCATGATCTAAACGAGTCGCACATACACCCTAGTACATGTTCCTCGACGCTGAGGGCACCCCCGAAGAGCGGGGGATTTCGTGACATTTCGAATGGGCTGTCTTGTATTTCTAATAAGTTGTTTAATAGTTGGCATGTTGAGTCATATACATAATGGGCTGGTTTAGATTGATCCTAACCGGATTTTTTTATTTAATATTTATATAGTCAACTCATAGATAAAATATCAAATCACTGATTTGCACAAAATCCATTTTTTCATTCAACTGCTACAAGATCAACAATTCCATAAGCTCGGGCTTCTGTTGCTGACATAAAAACATCTCTTTCCATGTCTTCAGATACAACCCATAAAGGTTTGCCCGTCCTTTGTACATAAACCTTTGTGAGGGTTTCGCGTAGTTTCAGCAGTTCTTCCGCTTCCAGGATAAATTCTCCCGTTTGTGCTTCATAAAAAGAACTAGCAGGTTGATGGATCATTACCCTGATAATAGTTCTATACTGGTGTGATGAAAGAAACAGAAAAGAAAGATAAAGAAAAATAGGAAAAAGGATAGAATTGAACAACCGTACGGGCATTATCTTTTATGCATTGCATACGGCTCTATAATGAAATTAACCCCCACTTTCCCGTTCAAGAAAGATAAAAATAGAATCTATCAACCCCAGATGGGTAAACGATCAAAATGCCACCCTTCTTTTTTTTTTCGGAGAAGTTCAAAAATACTATGATGGCTCCGCTGCTTTCTATTTTAAAATGGATTCTTTTTTTTGTCTTTGATTCAGCAATCCCAAAGTTTCTTTTTGAGCTAACCAAAAAAGAAAATTTGGTTTTTTTCGCACTCTTTTTTTATAACTTAAATATTGTTAAGAGCCCATCGGTGTGAAAACAAATAAGTTTGTGACGCTGAATTGGACTTCCGATAGATAAGAGAAAGTCGGAAATATCTTTTATCTCATACTACTCTCTCGATACATAATCAAATCTTTTGAAAAAAAAATAAAAAAAAAATTCATATCGAATTCGAAGTGCCATGCTATTATTACTTAATATTCATATGGCGAAGGCATAGTTTTCTTTTTTCTCTCAAATAAAAAAACTTCATTGGCGCCAAGCGTGAGGGAATGCTAGACGTTTGGTAATTTCTCCTCCAACAAGAATAAAAGATCCCATTGACGCGGCCAATCCCATGCATATTGTATGGACTTCTGGTCGTACAAATTGCATAGTATCATAAATGGCTACTCCGGGTATTACCCATCCGCCAGGGGAGTTTATAAACAAATAAAGATCTTTGGTCTCATCCTCGATACTGAGATATACCATAAGACCAATAAGTTGATTCGAGATCTCGCTATCAACCTCTTGGCCTAAAAAAAGTAATCTTTCTCGATAAAGTCGGTTGAGTAGGGTAAAATTGTATCCCTTAGGAACCGTACATGCACCTTTTGATGCATACGGTTCAAAAAAAATAGCGAAGAAAAGAATCAATGTATAGATTCCAGCCCTCTTTCTTTTATTTTTCGAGTTTTTCTACTTACTTTTTCTTCAATTTTTCAAAAAAGATGCATTTTGATTTCTTCTTTGATAATATAAAAAAAGGGGTAAATAAACTTATCGAATTTACTTCTCATTTACTTCTCATTGATGTATTCTTTCATCGAAATTCAATCCAAATCGCGATGATATTTTCTTGTTCCTGAATGGGCCTCTTTCATCTTTTTAGGTTTATGCTCTACTCCGGGTAAAGATCCGCCCGATTTTGATTTGCACATATAGGACAAATCTTCCCATCACCATTTCTTGTTGTTATGACTTTACAAATAATCATTTATGATACACGTAGTAATCATAAATATATTACCAATTGGGTTTTTCTAAACGGAGTCTGGATACCTCATTTTTTTCGTCCAGCCAAAGCCAACCATAAATTATTCTAATTGATATAATTCTATGAATTCCCCCAAATAATGCATTTAATTGCAGTTCACGCTCCAATTTTTCGATGATTCAATTTATCTTTCTTGGGCGAAACAGAGGATATCTCGGTCGGGGGAGAGAACGGGGAAATTCCATATGACCCAATATATCTGACAAGTCGCACTATACGTCAACCCAAGATGCATCTTCCTCTCCAGGACTTCGGAAGGGTACTTTTGGAACACCAATAGGCATGGATTGAAAGAAAAAAGGAATTAAATACTATATTTCACTTTGATGTGGAAACGTAACAATATGGTTTTATTGTCTTTATAATATTGACTTTATCATATTTATTATATCCCTAGATTAGAAAAATTTAGAAAGAAATACAAAATAAATAAAGGAAAATTTTTACGAATAGATCCTTCTAATGATAAATGAAGGATGGACACATTTACTCATAGAAAATGGTATCAATCCACCATTGCATATTGGTACTTATCGAGTATAGAATAAATCTGCTTCTCTTTGTTCTTACGAACCGAATTCTTCCATTATTACGAATAGAATATAGAATCCTAACCCTTGTTAGGAAGTAATCTACTGAACAGGGGAAGTCTATAGGATAGTCATAGTATAACCTTTCCAATGCAATAAAGTTACGTAGTGTCTATTTTTCTTCGATAAAGGGGTATTTTCCATGGGTTTGCCTTGGTATCGTGTTCATACCGTTGTATTGAATGATCCCGGCCGGTTGCTTTCCGTTCATATAATGCATACAGCTCTGGTTGCTGGTTGGGCGGGCTCGATGGCTTTGTATGAATTAGCAGTTTTTGATCCTTCTGACCCTATTCTTGATCCGATGTGGAGACAGGGTATGTTCGTTATACCCTTCATGACTCGTTTAGGAATAACCAATTCGTGGGGGGGTTGGAGTATCACAGGAGGAACTGTAACGAATCCGGGGATTTGGAGTTACGAAGGTGTAGCTGGGGCACATATTGTGTTTTCTGGCTTATGCTTTTTGGCAGCTATCTGGCATTGGGTTTATTGGGATCTAGAAATATTTTCTGATGAACGTACAGGAAAACCCTCTTTGGATTTGCCCAAGATCTTTGGAATTCATTTATTTCTCTCCGGGGTGGCTTGCTTTGGTTTTGGTGCATTTCATGTAACAGGTCTGTACGGCCCTGGAATATGGGTGTCCGATCCTTATGGACTGACGGGAAGAGTACAGCCTGTAAATCCGTCGTGGGGCGTGGAAGGTTTTGATCCTTTTGTTCCGGGAGGAATAGCTTCTCATCATATTGCAGCAGGTACACTGGGCATATTAGCGGGTCTATTCCATCTTAGCGTTCGACCGCCACAACGTCTATACAAAGGGTTACGTATGGGAAATATTGAAACTGTACTCTCCAGTAGTATCGCGGCTGTCTTTTTTGCAGCTTTTGTTGTTGCTGGAACTATGTGGTATGGTTCAGCAACTACTCCCATCGAATTGTTTGGTCCCACTCGTTATCAATGGGATCAGGGTTATTTCCAGCAAGAGATATATCGAAGAGTTAGCGCCGGGCTAGCCGAAAATCAAAGTTTATCAGAAGTCTGGTCTAAAATTCCTGAAAAATTAGCTTTTTATGATTATATCGGCAATAATCCGGCAAAAGGAGGATTATTTAGGGCAGGCTCAATGGATAACGGAGATGGAATAGCGGTAGGATGGTTAGGACATCCTATCTTTAGAGATAAAGAAGGGCGTGAGCTTTTTGTACGTCGTATGCCCACTTTTTTTGAAACATTTCCAGTCGTTTTGGTAGACGGCGACGGGATTGTTAGAGCGG